AGGAAAAAACAAAGGATGAATTCCATTTTCAATTTACAGAGACAGGCTATAACAATAACCCATTTTATGATTCTGAGGATTCTTATCTGACTATGAATGGGAATCAAGAAAATTCGAAATTAAAAGATAAAAAAGCTGCTGAAGAACTCTTCCATTTTGAAAAACCTCTTGTAACTATTCTTTTCGATTATAAACGATGGAATCGCCCATTTCGTTACATAAAAAATAATCGATTTGACAAAGCTGTACGAAAAGAAATCTCCCAATATTTCTTTGAGGCATGCAGAAGTGATGGAAAACAAAGAATATCTTTTACCTACTTACCCAGTTTGTCAACTTTTGGGGAAATGATACAAAGAAAGCTATCTCTGACCACACTAGATAAAACTTCCTATAATGAGTTTGACAAGCGTTGGGTTTATACGAACAACAAAAAACGAAATAATCTAAACAAGGAGTTTAGAAATCGAATTGAAGCTCTAGAAAAGGAATTTATTTTTCTGAATATACTCGAAATAAAAACGAGATTTTGCAATGACGATACGAAAAGTAAATATTTGCCAAAAATGTATGATCCCTTCTTGAAGGGTGCATATCGCGGAAGAATCAAAGAAATGTTTTTACCCTATAAAACTTCGATAGAAAATTTAATAAAGACAGTTGGTATAAATCGGATTCATAGTATTCTTACTGATTACCAAGAATTTGAACAGAAAGGGGATTTGTTTGATAAAAAAAAATTATCAACAGAAATTTACAATTTTTGCCCTTTAGCTGGTCAATTTGATACAAAACCAAAATCGAACTTAACTTTGAAAAGTCTTTCTTTATTTTCAGACCAAGAACAAAACAAAATGGATTTTGAAAAAGAAAAAAACAATTTGAATAACAATTTGAAATTGTTATTTTATGTTATTCAAAACCACTCCAATGGTCAAAAAATTCAAAAAGAATCGGGTGGACTAAAACAAATCAGCAAAAAAGTCCCCCGATGGTCATACAACTTAATAACTGATTTAGAACAACAATCAGGAGAATATCAACAAAACGTGCCTGTCGATCATCAAATTCGCTCAAGAAAAGCCAAGCGTGTAGTGATTTTTACTGCTAACAAGGAAACTACTGATCCTAATACTACGACGGATACTAACACTGCAGATCAACGAAACGAGGCGGCTTTGATCCGCTATTCACAACAGTCGGATTTCCGAAGAGGAATAATTAAAGGTTCTATACGCGCCCAACGACGTAAAGTTGTTATTTGGGAACTCTTTCAAGCAAATGTACATTCTTTCCCTTTTTTGGACAGGATAAAAAAATCCCCCCTTTTTTCGTTTGATATATCCGGACCAATTAAACTTATTTTTAGAAATTGGGTACGAAAAGATGCCGAATTTGAAATTCTGGAGTATACAGAAGAACAAAAAAAAGAAGAGAAAAAAGAGAAGGACAAAAAAGAGGATAACAAAAGAAAAGAACAAGCGCGGATAGAGATAGCAGAAGCCTGGGATACCATTCCATTTGCGCAAATAATAAGAGGTTCTATGTTAATAACACAATCGATTCTTAGAAAATATATTTTTTTACCTTTTTACATAATAGTCAAAAATATTGGACGTATCCTATTATTGCAATTTCCCGAATGGTCTGAGGATCTACAGGAATGGAATCGAGAAATGCATATTAAATGTACCTATAATGGTGTTCAATTGTCGGAAACCGAATTTCCAAAAAATTGGTTGACAGACGGTATTCAGATAAAAATCCTATTTCCTTTTCGTCTGAAACCGTGGCATAGATCTAAACTACAATTTTCTGATAGCTATTTAAAGAAAAAACAAAAAGCATCTTTTTGTTTTTTAACAGTTTGGGGAATGGAAACTAACCTCCCTTTTGGTTCTCCCAGAAAGGGATCTTCCCTTTTTGACTTTTTTGAGCCTGTTGTTAGGGAACTGGAAACAAAACTTGTAAAATGCAAAAGAGTATATTTTCTAGCTCTAAAAGTTTTAAGGGAAAGAACAAAATTGTTTCTAACAATTGGAAAAGAAACAAAAGAATGGTTTGTCGAAAATTTTTTATTTATAAAAAGAATAATAAAAGAACTTTCCAAAGTAAATCCAATTATATTATTGGGATTAAGAAAAGTATATGATTCGAATGAAAGTAAAAACGAAAAAGATTCTATAATCAGCAATCGGATAATTCATGAATCCTTTAGTCAAATTGAATCTCGACACTGGACAAATTCTTCACTGACAGAAAAAAAAAAGAAGAATATGACTGATAGAATAAGCACAATCAGAAATCAAATAGAAAGAATTACAAAAGCGAAAAGAAAAAGAACCCCGGGAATCTATATTAGTCCTAACAAAACAAGTTATAGTTATAATACTAAGCGATTAGAATTTTCCAAAACGATTTGGAAAATATTAAAAAGACGAAATAAACGATTAATCTCTAAATTAGATTCTTTTATAAAAATTTTCGTCGAAAAAATATACATAGAGATTTTTTTATTTATCATTAATACTCCCAGACTCAATACACAACCTTTTATTGAATCAAAAAAAAGTTTTAGGGATAAGTCCATTAATGAAACAAAGTACGAAAGAATTAATAAAAAAAATCACAATACAATTTACTTTATTTCGACTATAAAAAAATCCATTGCTAATATTAACAATAAGACAAATTCACATATTTTTTGTGACTTATCCTATTTGTCCCAAGCCTATGTATTTTACAAATTATCACAAACTCAAGCTATTAACTTTAACTTGTATAAATTAAGGTCTGTTTTTCACAACCCCGGGAGGTATTTTTTTCTTAAGACTGAAATAAAACATTCTTTCGAAAGACAACGACTAATTCATTCGGAATTCAGTCTTAAGAAACTTACGAGTTATGCAATGGATCAATGGAAGGGGTGGTTAAAAGAACATTATCAATATGATTTATCCCCAATTAAGTGGTCTAAATTAATATCAGCAAAATGGCGAAGTAGAGTTAATCAACATAGGATGGTTCAAAATCAAAGTTCCAAATCGAATTTATATGAAAAAGATCGATTAATTCAGTCCAAAAAACACAAATATTCCGAAGTATATTCGATATTGAATCAAAAAGAGAATTTTCAAAAAAACTCTAGATATGATCTTTTGTCATATAAATATATTAATTATGAAAATAGGCGAAACTCAGCGATTTATGAATCATCCTTTGAACGTGAACGAAAGGTAAATAAGAACCCAGATTTTTTTTATAATTCTAACACACATAAACACAACCCTTCTGATATGGATATATTAGAAAATGCTCCTATCAATCAGTATCTGGAAAAGGGCGATATTAGATATAGAAAAAACTATTATGAGAGAAAATATTTGAATTGGAAAATTATCCATTTTTATCTTAGAAAAAAAGTTGATATTGAGACTTGGGTCAAGATCGATAACATGGGTAATCAAAATACTAAAATTGGTAGTAAGAATTATCCCTTATTTGATAAAAAGGGCCTTTTTTCCCTTTTGAAAAATCCAAATCCGAAAATAAATTATCGAAGTCCAAAAAAGGTTTTTTTTGATTGGATGGGAATGAATGAAGAAATACTAAATCGTCCCATTTCGAGTTTGGAACTTTGGTTCTTTCCAGAATTCGTACTACTTTATAATCTATATAAAACGAAACCGTGGGTTATCCCAAGAAAAGTATTTCTTTTCAATTTAAATCTAAATGAAAATGTTGTTAGTGAAAATAAAAACATCGACGGAAAAGAAAAAGGTGAATGTGTTATATCATCAAATAAAAACATAAAGAATAAAAATCGAAATCAAAAAGAAAAAGACACGGCCGAAAGACGAGGAGATCTTAGATCAAATCTCCCAAGAAAACAAGAAAAACAGATTGAAGAAGATTATGCAGTATCAAAGATAAAAAAAGGTAAAAAGAAAAAACAATACAAAAGTAAGACAGAAGCAGAACTAGATTTCTTTCTGAAACGTTATTTCTTTTTTCAATTACGGTGGGGCGATGCTTTAAATCAAAGAGTGATCAATAATGTCAAAATATATTGTCTCTTGCTTAGACTGAAAAATCCAAGAAAAATTACTATATCTTCGATTCAAAGAAGAGAAATGAGTTTGGATATAATGCTGATTCAGAAAAATTTGAGTCTTGCAGAATTGATCAAGAGGGGAGTATTGGTTATCGAACCCACGCGTCTGTCTGTAAAAAATGACGGTCAATTTCTTATGTATAAAACCTTAGGCATTTCATTGGTTCATATAAGTAAGCAGCAAACTAATCAAGCATACCGAGAAGAAGAATATGTTGATAGGAATAGTTTTGATTTCCTTGTTCCGGAAAATATTTTATCGCCCAGACGCCGTAGGGAGTTCAGAATTCTAATTTGTTTCAATTCAAAGACTAAAAATCGAAATGTTGTTGATAGAACTTCAGTATTTTGCACCAAGAACAACTGTAGTCAATTGTTGAACAAAGCGAAAGATCTTGATAAAGATAAAAATGAATTAATTAACTTAAAGTTTTTTCTTTGGCCCAATTATCGAATAGAAGATTTAGCTTGTCTGAATCGCTATTGGTTTGATACCAATAATGGCAGCCGTTTCAGTATTTTAAGGATATATATGTACCCATGGTTGAAAAGTCATTGATAGTCTATTTTTCGTATAGATGCTCTATCCTAGAGAATATATGAACGGAAACAGATTCAGACATGACCTGTCTTACATACTATTCAAATATAGATACTAAAACCAATAACGTATCAATTAGACCTAGAAATCAATTAACAGAATCTTATTCATTCTTAGGGCTAAATGATGCCCTTTTCTGAATGGAAAAATGTACCACATTTAGGTATTCCTATCTGAATCAAATTGAATTTAAAGCTGGATTGATTAATGTGAATTGATAAACGTAGGAGTTCCTAACGAAATTCACGCGTATCCTGCATTAAAATTAATAACATTATTATTATTATTACTCATCGGTAAAATACCTATTTGTAAGATGAGAAGGGGGAAATTTTTTATGCTAAAAAATACACTCATTTCTGAAGAAGAAAACAGAGGTTCTGTTGAATTTCAAGTATTCTGGTTTACCAATAAGATCCAGAGACTTACTTCACATTTGGAACTGCACAAAAAAGACTATTTATCTCAGAGAGGTTTACGAAAAATATTGGGAAAACGTCAACGGCTGTTAGCTTATTTGGCAAAAAAAAATACAGTACATTATAAAGAATTAATTGGTCAGTTGAATATTCGAGAGATAAAAACTCGTTAATTGCAAAAGCCGGGGAATTTTAATTTTTAGTATTTAGTTTATTTGGTTATATTTTGAGTTTTGATTAATTTCTTTTAACTTTCAGCAATTCATGGAAGAATGAATCGGTAAAAAACTTATGAATGTACCAGCTACAAGAAAAGACCTAATGAGAGTCAATATGGGACCTCACCACCCATCAATGCATGGTGTTCTTCGACTCATCGTTACTCTAGATGGTGAAGATGTTATTGACTGTGAACCAATATTAGGTTATTTACACAGAGGGATGGAGAAAATTGCAGAAAATCGAACAATTATACAATATTTGCCCTACGTAACCCGCTGGGATTATTTAGCTACTATGTTCACAGAAGCAATAACCGTAAATGGGCCTGAACAATTAGGCAATATTCAAGTACCGAAAAGAGCTAGCTATATCCGAGTCATTATGTTGGAGTTGAGTCGGATAGCTTCACATTTGTTATGGCTTGGCCCCTTTATGGCAGATATTGGCGCACAGACCCCTTTCTTCTATATTTTTAGAGAAAGAGAATTGATATATGACCTATTCGAAGCTGCTACCGGTATGCGAATGATGCATAATTTTTTTCGTATCGGAGGAGTAGCTGCTGATCTACCTCATGGATGGATCGATAAATGTTTGGATTTTTGCGATTACTTTTTAACAGGGGTTACTGAATATCAAAAGCTTATTACGCGTAATCCTATTTTTTTAAAACGAGTTGAGGGCGTAGGAGTTGTTGCCGGGGAAGAAGCACTAAATTGGGGTTTATCAGGACCGATGCTACGAGCTTCCGGAATACAATGGGATCTTCGTAAAGTTGATCATTATGAGTGTTACTACGAATTGGATTGGGAAGTTCAATGGCAAAAAGAGGGCGATTCGTTAGCTCGTTATTTAGTACGCATTGGCGAAATGACAGAATCCATCAAAATTATACAACAGGCTCTGGAAGGAATTCCAGGGGGACCATATGAAAATTTGGAACTACGACGTTTTGATAGAGTAAAAGATCCCGAATGGAATGATTTTGAATATCGATTTATTAGTAAAAAACCTTCTCCAGCCTTTGAATTGTCCAAACAAGAACTTTATGTTAGAGTCGAAGCCCCAAAAGGCGAATTGGGAATTTTTTTGATAGGAGATTCGGGCGTTTTTCCGTGGAGATGGAAAATTCGTCCACCGGGGTTTATCAATTTGCAAATTCTTCCTCAGTTAGTTAAAAGAATGAAATTGGCTGATATTATGACAATACTAGGTAGTATAGATATCATTATGGGAGAAGTTGATCGTTAAAATGATAATGGATACAACTGAAATACAAGCTATTAATCCTTTTTCCAGATTGGAATCCTTAAAAGGGGTCTATGAGATCTTATGGATGCTTGTCGCTAGTTTTGGTCTTGTATTAGGAATCACAATAGGTGTACTCGTGATTGTTTGGTTAGAAAGAGAAATATCTGCGGGGATACAACAACGTATTGGACCTGAATACGCCGGCCCCTTAGGAATTCTTCAAGCTATAGCAGATGGTATAAAACTACTTTTCAAAGAAAATCTTCTTCCATCGAGAGGAGATGCCCGTTTATTCAGTATCGGACCATCCATAGCAGTCTTATCCATTTTACTAAGTTATTCAGTAATTCCGTTTGGCTATCGCCTTGTTCTATCCGATCTTACTATTGGCGTTTTTTTATGGATCGCCATTTCAAGTGTTGCTCCTGTTGGACTTCTTATGTCGGGATATGGATCAAATAATAAATATTCCTTTTTAGGTGGTCTAAGGGCTGCTGCTCAATCAATTAGTTATGAAATACCATTAGCTCTGTGTGTATTATCAATATCTCTACGTGTGATTCGCTAAGACACAAAATTTACTCTCTATTTTTTTTTTTTATTTTTTTATTAGGCTTAAGAAAAAGGTTAAATGTACATTTTTCATTTGTTTATTCATTATTTTGGTTGATGGCTTAAAGCAGATAGTTATATGGGTGAAAGAAAACGGCTTAAAAATTTGCAGTAAAAAGGTTAAGTCTCATTTCCTACGTACAAGAATTAATTAAACATAAACAGTAGAGACTGTTTACCCCAAGATTCATTACTTAGTCATGATGACTTGAAGCGGGTTCAAAAGACCAACTCCGTGGGATTTTTATTTTATTATCTATTACGACAGGTCTATTAGCATAAGGGTAGGTTGAACAAAAATAAGTGGATGATTAGGAAGACCAAAATACACAAAGGGTTAGTAAAGAGTTGATACTGTAGATTTGGTAAGTTATCAAAAAGGGTATTTCCGTATATAAAAAGGAATTCAATTGGGGCTTTAGGTTGGTAGAAAAGCTCAAGAAGTATTCCCCAGAATTCCGATCCAAAGTATACTCCTATTCACTGATTAAATAAATAACTATCACGAACGAGATAATCTTTTATTTTGTTTAAAGCCCTTTTATATTTATATTTATATGAGTTATGAAGAAAGGAGAATAGGAACGGAATAAAAAAGAATAATTGCAAAAGGGGGATATTTTTTTTTATTCTTTTTCCTATATATTTTTTTTTAGTTCGAAAGAGAGAACTCTTGTCATGAGTTATGAATTAGAATGGAAGCTCTAATTCATTTTTGTAAATTGAAAAAAAAAATAGGTTGAACTATCTATGCACTATTGTTATAAAAATATTATAAAAAGTCTTTTATTCAAGAATTACATTATTGATCAACAAAGAAAAATGAAATTTTTCTAATTAAAAAAAAAAAGATAAGATCAATTCCGAAGCGCTTTTAATATATTATAAATATATTAAGTATATTAAGTCGAGCAAATAGAATTTCATTGGTATAATTCGGAACCGTAACCTTAAATTTATTTGTGACCTCTGAGGAGCCGTATGAGATGAAAATCTCATGTACGGTTCTGTAATAGCGATGGGAACATTGGTGTTATCATCGACTATGATTATCTAACAGTCCAAGTACAGTTGATATAGTTGAAGCACAATCAAAATATGGTTTTTGGGGATGGAATTTATGGCGTCAACCTATAGGGTTTAGCATTTTTCTAAGTTCTTCTCTAGCCGAGTGTGAGAGATTACCTTTTGATTTACCGGAAGCAGAAGAAGAATTAGTAGCAGGTTATCAAACAGAATATTCTGGTATCAAATTTGGTTTATTTTACGTTGCTTCGTATCTAAATCTACTAGTTTCTTCATTATTTGTAACAGTTCTTTACTTAGGAGGTTGGGATCTTTCGACCCCATACGAATTCGTTCCTAAGATTTTTGACATAAATAAAGCGGGTAAAGTCTTTGGAACAATAATCGGTATACTTATTACATTAGCTAAAACTTATTTGTTCTTGTTTATTCCTATTGCAACAAGATGGACTTTACCAAGGCTGCGAATGGACCAACTATTAAGTCTTGGCTGGAAATTTCTTTTACCTATCTCTTTAGGTAATCTATTATTAACAACTTCGTTCCAACTTCTTTCGATGTAAAATACTACAATATTCTGTATTCACGACTTGTCTCAAACAAGAGAAAGAAACAAGCATAAAAATTTTTTATTTTATTTATATATTCACGACATGTTTTCTATGGTAACTGAGTTCATAAATTATGGTCAACAAACAGTACGAGCTGCCAGGTACATTGGTCAAGGTTTCATGATCACCTTATCTCATGCGAATCGTTTACCTATAACTATTCAATATCCCTACGAAAAGCTGATCACACCTGAGCGTTTCCGTGGCCGAATTAACTTTGAATTTGATAAATGCATTGCTTGTGAAGTATGTGTTCGTGTATGTCCTATAGATCTACCTGTTGTTGATTGGAAATTGGAAACTGATATTCGAAAGAAACGATTATTTAATTACAGTATTGATTTTGGAATCTGTATATTTTGTGGTAATTGTGTTGAGTATTGTCCAACAAATTGTTTATCAATGACTGAAGAATATGAACTTTCTGCTTATGATCGGCATGAGTTGAATTACAATCAAATTTCGTTGGGTCGGTTACCGACATCAGTAAGTGACGATTACACAATTCGAACAATTTCGAATTTACCTAAAATAGAAAATGGCTAAAACCCTCGATTTGATTAATTGATTCAAAAAAAACTAACAAATAAATATAAATAAGGTCCAGTTTGGATCTAAAAGAATAACTTTTATCAATACAAACTTTTGATTAGTTGTTTAAAAGTTTCTGGATAGAAAATCGGTTTCTTTTCTATATTAGAGTAATGATTTTCACAATAGATATAGTTTTAAACTATTCGTTAGGATATTAAATGAAAGGACTCCAATAACACTATTTACAGCAACTCCCATTTTGTTTAGTTAAAAGAAGTTTCATAAAAAAAATAGGAGTCACTTCTTCTTCTTTTTCCTGCTCCGGTCAATAAAGTCATGAAATATTTCAATTTATATATTTTTATAAATGAATTTATCGGGACCAATACATGGTTTTCTTTTAGTCTTTCTAGGATCGGGTCTAATCTTAGGAGGTCAGGGGGTGGTATTACTTTCCAATCCAATTTATTCTGCCTTTTCGCTGGGATTAGTTCTTGTTTGTATATCTTTATTCTATCTTCTAGTGAACTCCTACTTTGTAGCCGTTGCACAGTTACTCATTTACGTAGGAGCTATAAATGTTTTAATACTTTTTGCTGTGATGTTCATGAACGGTTCAGAATATTCCGAAGAGGCAAATCTTTGGAATATTGGGGATGCAATTACTTCGATAGTTTGTACAAGTCTTTTTATTTCACTAATTAGTACTATTCTAGATATGTCATGGGACGCTATTATTTGGACTACAAGACCAAACCAGATTCTAGAGCAAGATTTGATAACTAATAACCAACAAATTGGAGTTCATTTATCAACCGATTTTTTTCTTCCATTTGAACTTGTTTCAATAATTCTTTTAGTTGCTTTAATAGGTGCAATTGTTCTAGCTCGTCAATAGTAAATAAGAAATTCAAGTATCGATTACTTGTTATATATGATTCAATCGATTCGATTGAATTGGTGTTTAGATTGAACTGAATAAGATTGATAAGGAGTTGGTTAATGCTGCTCGAACATCTACTTGTGTTGAGTGCCTATTTATTTTCTATTGGGACATATGGATTGATCACAAGTCGAAATATGGTTAGAGCTCTTATGTGTCTTGAACTTATATTAAATGCAGTTAATATCAATTTTGTAACATTTTCCGATTTTTTTGATAATCGTCAATTAAAAGGAGACATCTTAGCAATTTTTGTTATATCTATTGCAGCCGCCGAAGCAGCTATTGGACTGGCTATTGTTTCATTAATTTATCGTAACCGAAAATCGACTCGTATTAACCAATCGAATTTGTTGAATAATTAGTATTGGGGATATGAATTCCAATAGTCAGAAACGGATTACAATTAGTTTGCTACATTATTAAGGTATGATAGCGGTTACAAAAACCTAAGAAATCAAAGTATCTTGGACCTTTTTCTCATAAATCAATCCAGAAAGAAGTAGATTGATTAAAAAAATTCTGCTAACTTGTTGATTCGTCTGGTATCTAAATATAGGGTTTTTTTATTACTAGGTCGAAAATTTATGACATTCAAAATGGATATCTTCAATGTCACATTCCGTAAAGATTTATGATACATGTATAGGCTGTACTCAATGTGTCCGAGCCTGCCCGACCGATGTATTAGAAATGATACTCTGGGATGGGTGTAAAGCTAAACAAATTGCTTCTGCTCCAAGAACGGAAGACTGCGTTGGTTGTAAAAGATGTGAATCCGCCTGTCCAACCGAGTTCTTGAGTGTTCGAGTTTACTTATCGCATGAAACAACCCGCAGTATGGGTCTAGCTTATTGATACATTCAAGAAAAGTTTACTTGAATTCAGTTGAATCCATTTGATTTTTTTACCGACAAACCCGTGCTCAAAATAGTTTGAGCGAGGGTTTGTTTGGTCCAAGTATATCTTGTATTTACCACGAATTATTTTACTTGGTTAACAACAATTGTAATTTTGCCAATATTTGGCGGTTCCTTAATCTTTTTTCTTCCCCATAGAGGAAATAAGGTTATTCGTCAGTATACTATATTTATATGTATCTTCGAACTCCTTCTAACGACTTATACATTCTCTTATCATTTCCAAATGGATAATCCATTAATCCAACTGGCGGAGGGTTATAACTGGATACATTTTTTTGATTTCCATTGGAGATTAGGAATAGACGGCTTTTCTATAGGACTTATTTTACTAACGGGATTTATCACTACCTTAGCGACTTTAGCAGCTTGGCCGGTTACTCGCGATTCTCGATTATTTCATTTCCTGATGTTAGCAATGTACAGTGGTCAAATAGGATCATTTTCTTCTCGGGACCTTTTGCTTTTTTTCATCATGTGGGAGTTAGAATTAATTCCCGTTTATATACTTCTATCTATGTGGGGAGGAAAGAAACGTCTGTACTCAGCTACAAAATTTATTTTGTACACGGCGGGGGGTTCCGTTTTTCTCTTAATAGCAGTTTTGGGTATCGCTTTATATGGTTCCAATGAACCAACATTAAATTTTGAAACGTCAGCGAATCAGTCGTATCCTGTAGCCTTGGAAATAATATTTTATATTGGATTTTTTATTGCTTTTGCTGTCAAATCGCCGATTGTACCCCTACACACATGGTTACCAGATACCCACGGAGAAGCACATTACAGTACTTGTATGCTTCTGGCCGGAATCTTATTAAAAATGGGAGCGTATGGATTGGTACGGATCAATATGGAATTCTTATCTCACGCCCATTCTCTATTTTCGCCGTGTTTAGTGATAGTAGGGACACTGCAAATAATTTATGCAGCTTCAACATCTCTTGGCCAACGGAATTTAAAAAAAAGAATAGCCTATTCTTCCGTATCTCATATGGGTTTCATAATTATAGGCATTGGGTCTATAAACGATACAGGACTCAACGGAGCTCTTTTACAAATAATATCGCATGGATTTATTGGTGCTGCACTTTTTTTCTTGGCAGGTACCACTTACGATAGACTACGCATTGTTTACCTTGACCAAATGGGCGGAATAGCTATCCGAATGCCAAAAATATTCACAATGTTCAGTAGCTTTTCCATGGCTTCCCTTGCATTACCGGGTATGGGTGGTTTTGTTGCGGAATTGATAGTATTTTTTGGAATAATTACCAGCCAAAAATTTCTTTTAATGCCAAAAATACTAATTACGTTTGTAATGGCAATTGGAATGATATTAACTCCTATTTATTCATTATCTATGTCACGACAAATTTTCTATGGATACAAGTTCTTTAATATTCCAAATTGTTCTTTTTTTGATTCTGGACCTCGCGAGTTATTTCTTTCGATTTCTCTCTTTTTACCCATACTAGGTATTGGTATGTACCCTGATTTCGTTTTTTCACTATCAGTTGACAAGGTCGAAGTTATTCTATCTAATTCTTTTTTATAAATAGTTTTCATAACTAAAACAAAAAAAAGCCTATGCTATGATTTTTAAATCGTTTATTCTGTAGTTAGTAGTAAAAAAGGGTCTAGAATGAAAAAAGAGAGCTTTTCTCGTCAATTTCTAAGTAAAGTGAAAAAATGAATTTGAACCCCATATGGGCAATAAGCACGAACCGTGTGAATCAAATAAAATAGTTGATTCACACGGTTCACATAAAGTTTTTTATTATAACCGCACTCGGTTGGATTCGGAAGATCCTTTCTTGAATTCAGTTAGATGTTAATGTAAATGAACCATAACTATGCAGCCCTAGTCCTAATAAATTGACCCCAAAATAGCAAATCCAAATTATAAGAAAGCCTATAAACGCTACAATTGCTGAGTTGGAACCTTGTGTGTTTCGAGTTGTTCGGGTATGTAAATAAGTCGCGAATATGATCCAAGTAATAAATGCCCAAGTTTCTTTGGGGTCCCAATTCCAATATGATCCCCACGCTTCGTTAGCCCACACTGCTCCCGAAAGAATACCTATGGTTAAAAGTATAAACCCTAGACTAATAACTCGAAAACTCCAACAATCCAATTGTTGAATCAATTGAGACCTGTAATAATTTTTAGTAGAAAAAAAAGAAGTATTTGGCAAAAGATTGGTTCTTTCATTCATATATTTGTATTTGATTTCACCACTGAAAAAATATTCATTTAAAAATAATAAAAGATTCAAAATTGTTCTGCTTTTTCTCAATGTAATAACTAGAAGTGCTATTGACAATAATGATCCGCATAAAAGAGACGCATAGCCGAATATCATCATAGTTACGTGCATTATTAACCACTCAGATTGAAGAGCAGGTACTAATATTGAAGATTGGCCTATTTCAGTTAAAAGACCCGAAGTAACAAAGCCTTGAGTCAACAGAACACTTGAACCGGTTATTGTGCTTAAATAATTTTTCTTTTTTTTAAAAAAAGGAACTATCTGAATAAGGGAAAAACTCCACGAAAGAAAGAGTAATGATTCCGATAAATCGGTTAGTGGGAAATGTCCTGAATAAACCCAACGCGTAACTAATAATCCTGTTAGACAGAAAAAGGTAACTATCATTCCCTTTTCGGATGAATCATATAGTTGTACGATTTCATCTTCTAAAAAAAATCTTATCAGCCAAATTGTAATTCTGATTGAAACGATTGAAAATATCATAACATAAAAAATCTTAAAAAAAAAAAAAAGAAAAGAAGAGTCTCTTAAATTGAAATCGGGAGTTGAATTTATTATACGATCTATTTTTCTTTTTTAGAAGGTGGCATGCCGCCACTCGGACTCGAACCGAGATGCTCTAGCACTGCTTCCTAAGAGCAGCGTGTCTACCAATTTCACCATAGCGGCTTGTCTTCTGAACTTATATTATAATATTCGATGACTAAAAAATCGTCGAGATTGAATAACTAAATCTAAATGCAGTGTACTATTTTTTCAGAAAAGTTTTACATTGCTGAATAGAAATAAAAATTCGTTCAAAGATCGATTTGAAGCTTCGTTCTTTTAGTTTAGTAGTTTAGGGGTTTGGGGTTTTCATGCATTTTCGATTTTATGTTTGAGCAGCTCTTGGAACTAGAAAGTTCTACTGTCAATCAAGGGATAGAATTCCAAAATGCACTTTATCAATGAACATAACTAAAATAGAAAAGAGATAACAATTTGGCTTATTCTATATTGTAACTGTGCCAAATATGTCGATGGGGAAAAAGCCTCCCCATCTTGGAACTGAGACACAGAAAGGTAAACCATTTTATCTTGTGTTTATTAGTTTGTCACTAAACCAAGTATTAATATTTTTTTTCATTTTTTTTTATATAATTATTTCTAATAGAAATAGAATTTGATATAAAATAAAAAGGGGAGTCGATTTTTGAGTGGATTCCGATTTTTCTAACCTTTTATTACTTAGTTGTTTTATTACTTAGTTGTTTGCTGTACAAAAAAACTTTTTGAATTCCCGGTAAAAATGGATGTTCCTAACGAAAAAGCTTTTAACGCTGTCCAATAGCCACCCCTTTTCCAAATATTTTTACGAATACGCTTTTTTGATGTAGAAATACGCTTTTTTGGAACTGCCATTTACTTTTTTCCCTTATTGTTATAGCTGGATGTGAAAGACATCTATTGTTCAAAACTCAATTTGTCTATAGATATAGAACCTGCTGTGTCATACAAATGAAATTAGTTAAGGTTAACCTCTCTAAAAAAAGCTAAAAAAAGAAGGAATCTAAAAGGAAAATAACCTTCTATTTGGATTTTCGATTTTATTTAGATGTATGTAACAAAACACCCCACAAAAGGGTTTAAGATAAGAACCCAATTTTTGCTTAATGAAAAGATTTTTGCTATTACGTGATCAAAGCTGGAGAAAGAGTATGTTCCATTTTCAAGGTTAGGAATTTATATCTTTCATATCATTTGACCAAATGTAACCCCATGCTTTGAATAATTGAAGGATTTAGCAAAAATTCAGAAAATCTAAAATTTAATTATATTAAAATTCTATTTTAAGTTAGTTTCAATTTTAACTTAGTCCATATCTTGACTTTTATTGATCCCTTTCAAATCAAAGACGCGAGATCTGGTGAATCGGAAATATTAATTAAGAAATTAATAATTAAAAAACCTTTATGCAACATACATATCAATACGAGTGGATCATACCTTTCATTCCACTTTCAATCCCTATATTAATAGGGGTGGGACTTCTTCTTTTTCCAACGGCAACAAAAAATCTTCGTCGTATGTGGTCTTTTCATAGTGTTTTATTGTTAAGTATAGTCATGCTTTTTTCAATCAATCTATCTATTCAGCAAATAAATAGCAATTCTATCTATCAATATATATGGTCTTGGATCATTATTAATGATTTTTCTTTAGAATTCGGATATTTGATCGATCCACTTACGTCTATTATGTCAATATTAATCACTACTGTTGGAATTATGGTTCTTATTTATAGTGATAATTATATGGCTCATGATCAAGGATATTTGAGGTTTTTTGCTTATATGAGTTTTTTCAGTACTTCCATGCTGGGATTGGTTACTAGTTCTAATTTGATACAAATTTATATTTTTTGGGAATTGGTTGGGGTATGCTCCTATCTATTAATAGGATTTTGGTTTACACGACCTCTTGCAGCAAATGCGTGCCAAAAAGCTTTTGTAACTAATCGTATAGGGGATTTTGGTTTATTATTAGGAATTTTGGGTTTTTTTTGGATAACGGGCAGTTTCGAATTTCGGGATTTATTCGAAATAGTCAATAACTTGATTTTGAATAATGAAGTTAATTGCTTATTTGTTACTTTGTGTGCTGTTCTATTATTTGCCGGTGCCATTGCTAAATCTGCACAATTTCCCCTTCATGTATGGTTACCTGATGCCATGGAGGGGCCCACCCCTATTTCTGCTCTTATACATGCTGCTACCATGGTAGCAGCGGGAATTTTTCTTGTAGCCCGGCTTCTTCCTCTTTTCATAGTTATACCTTACATAATGAATTGCATTTCGTTGGTAGGAATAATAACAGTATTGTTAGGAGCTACTTTAGCTCTTGCTCAAAAAGACATTAAGAGAGGTTTAGCCTATTCTACAATGTCTCAATTGGGTTATATGATGCTAGCTCTGGGTATGGGGTCTTATCGAAGTGCTTTATTTCATTTGATTACTCATGCCTATTCCAAGGCCTTGTTATTTTTAGGATCCGGATCCATTATTCACTCAATGGAAACAGTTGTTGGGTATTCTCCCCATAAAAGTCAAAATATGGCTCTTATGGGAGGTTTAACAAAACATGTACCAATTACCAAAATCACTTTTTTAGTAGGTACACTTTCTATTTGTGGTATTCCGCCGTTGGCTTGTTTTTGGTCCAAAGATGAAATTCTTACTGATAGTTGGTTATATTCAACGATTTTTGCAATAATAGCTTGGTTTACCGCGGGATTAACCGCATTTTATATGTTTCGTATCTATTTACTTACTTTTGAAGGGCATTTAGGTGTTCAGTTCCAAAATTACATCGGTAAACAAAAAATACCCTTCTATTCACTATCTCCATGGGGTAAGGGAGTTTCCAAAAGAATTAACAAAAATGTGAATTTATTAACAATGAATAATAAGGAACGTTCTTCTTTTTTGAAAAAAAAGATATATCCAATTGATGATAGTGCTAGAAATGTGAAACAACACTTTATTACTATTGTTCATTTTCAGTTTGAGAATGAAAAGCTTTATTCCTATCCTTATGAATCGGATAATACTATGTTATTCCCTCTACTTGTGTTGGGTCTATTTACTTTGTTCGTTGGGTCTATAGGAATTCCAATTACTTTAAGTAAAGAAGGAGTAGATTTAGATATATTATCTAAATGGTTAACTCCGTCTATAAATCTTTTGACTCAAAAATTGAATAATTCAATGGATTGGTACGAATTTTTCAAAGATTCAGTTTTTTCAGTCAGTATAGCTTCTTTAGGGATATTTATCGCGGCCTTTTTATATAAATCCTCCTATTCTTCTTTACTAAATTTTGATTTAATTAATTCAGTTCTTAAAATTAAAAGAGGTCCTAAGAGAATTCTTTGGGACAAAATTATAAATGCCATATATAATTGGTCATATAATCGTGCTTATATAGACTCT